TAAAAATAAATCTGCTTATACAATTTAATCTATATCGAATTTAAATATCAGAATAGCTGATATAGTCATCATTCAATGGGTCAGGTCCACTTACTTTTTCTTTATTTAGAATTTGATAGTGGGTGTTATAAGAACATTGGAGAAATAAGAACACCTTGGTTTGTCGATTAATAATAGGAATTGTATATATAGAGTATTATAGAATATTTCTGTTATGTCCCAGGACAAAAAATTTGTGAATAATGAGACATGAGGAGGACTACTATGTCACTACAGGTGGACTACTCCTAATACGTGCAATTATTCATTTTGCTAATCAATAAATGTTCAACTTCCTAACTCAAAGTCAGAATAATAAGAATTCGTTATAATGGTGGTTATCCTTTTCTTTTTAGAAAAAATAATAGAGATATTTTCCGCTGAAAAACGAAGGCTAAAACTTGAGTTTAGTGGAAAAAAAAGCCCTTTATCAGATTTGAACCGATGACTTACGCCTTACCATGGCGTTACTCTACCACTGAGTTAAAAGGGCCGTTTTATTCAATTCATGAATTAGCCATTTTTTTTTTCATTATGAGTCTACTGCATATATGTATATATGTACTATATGTACATAATATATACGTATATGCATAGGAGTTCATTCAGGAACAATAAATTGGATTTACTCCAAAATAAGATTATTATTTAGAATTTTTGAAAAAAATTCTAAAAAATCATAACATAAAAGAAAGTAGGAAAGATTTTTTGGATCTAGTCATACCATTAGACTATATTGACAATTCCAAAAAACTGCTCATACTATTATCATAGTATGATGATGGTCGGGCGTATATGCCCCTATCGTCTAGTGGTTCAGGACATCTCTCTTTCAAGGAGGCAGCGGGGATTCGACTTCCCCTGGGGGTAGGGTACTATGAAAGGAAGTTGATCATAGATTATCGATAAGCCTAGAATGAATTCTTCCTGGGTCGATGCCCGAGTGGTTAATGGGGACGGACTGTAAATTCGTTGGCAATATGTCTACGCTGGTTCAAATCCAGCTCGGCCCAATAATTCACCGCTCCATGAATATGATATAACCAATTTGTCTTCCATAAATGGAAATGCCTAATCCGTAGAAATAAAGAGAAAGAATCAATTTTTTTTCTCTATCCCTATTTTTCTCTTTCTGATCTTTCTAAGGATCTAATTCATGATACTTTACTTAATTAAGTAAAGTATCATGAAAAGCAAACAAAAAAGTTTAGTTCTTTTTTCTGATTGATTATCCACTTTTGGCCGTAAAATAATTATTGGTTACTAGTAATCTGTGTCACTCTCACTATAGCCCATATTATATGTGGATATGATATCAGTATATCATTCCTGTCTTTCTTACAATACGACGACTAGGACTAGAATGTTCTTATGATTACATTAAGAATATGTAAGATTAAGAATATGTATGCCATACACTTCGCTGGGATTGTAGTTCAATTGGTCAGAGCACCGCCCTGTCAAGGCGGAAGCTGCGGGTTCGAGCCCCGTCAGTCCCGAACTAGGATCCGGTGAATTTATCAATTTATCTCTCTCTTTTCACGGAAAAGGGGGACAGGAAGCAAGATCTAATCCCCAGTGGGGATCCTTATTTCTTTTGTTTTTTATTTCGCATTTATCATCACACAAATATGGATACGGGAATTTCAAATCTTTCCACTACTCCCGATTGATAAAGGAGAGACATATCATATGTACATTAGTACAATTGGTGGTATTACTATATTCAGTATTTTTAGAGATACCATCCTCGTCTTACTTTCTTTTTCGATTGTTCTTGATCAATGAAATGGAGTAGAGTGATCCTATTTTACCGGGAGTACATACAAAAATGGTATTCGTTTATTGTACGATGGACAATGAACTTAACATAATTACCCCGACAGAGTACTTTTCAGGTTAAACCACACCTTTTCTAGTTCTGACTTTGTTTGTGTATCCTCAATGACTAATTGTAAACAATCTATCTCATTCTCATTCAAATTGCAGACATCATTTTTGATGTATGCATTCCAGTACAAATAAATACAAGAAAGAGGATACTAATAAAATAAAAGAAAAGACCGAGCAAGGACCCTTTTCAGTAAATTTGTTGGAATATTTGATCTTTTTTATTTAATCCCTTTTTTTCCATCTCACCTCGTTTGGGTCTGTGTGTGACCCATAGAATACCGGTCATATAATACCTCATAATTGTAAGTATAATACACAGGAAGGAGAGTTGTATAAGATAAGGAAGACAGTAGGTTATAGAAAAGAAAAAGTGGAAGAGGATGAAAAATCCAATGGGATTCCTGATCCAATAAAAAATCCCATTTCGTAATTAGTATGGATAAAGGATCTTCCCATGTTATACTATTCAATTCTCGACGATGAATCGATTTGATAGATCAGATATTGTTATTCATAATATTGATCCTATTCAGTATCATCAGGATCAATTCATCCCAATGAATTTACAGGAGTTAAATTTCTCATCTCTATGGGATTACATCCCGAGTTATTGCGAAGAAAAAAATAAATAAATAATGAAATTATGGAAGTCAATATTCTCGCATTTATTGCTACTGCACTGTTCATTCTAGTTCCTACTGCTTTTTTACTTATTATCTACGTAAAAACAGTCAGTCAAAATGATTAATTTGAATCTGAATTATTAGTTCTTATCAATCCTTTTTTCAATGATTGAAGAAATGAAAGAAAGGGATTAAAATTAAAAGAAAATTCCAAGTCTTAAATGAAATGATCTGGTTGGAATCATAAAGTGTGGTAGAAAGGACTATATATAGTCCTTTCTACCACACTTTAGAGTATTTTATATTATCTAATATTGTATACAATGATATTATCATATAAAGTTGTATTGTATACAGATATAGACTTTATCTAAATGGAGGGTTTATATAGATCAATTTACAATATGTATGTATATGATGTATTAGATGTACATCTAATCTAAATAGTAGACTAGTACATCGAAATAGCAGTCTAATTCTATTTCTTTTTTTCGCTACATCCACTCGATTTCGATCAACCCAAAATAATCGAAGGCCAATTCTTCTAATTCCTAGGTTTCTTATAATTTTATATATAGGTTCCGGGATCCATCAAAAGAATCAATAGAGGAAGAATAGTATATTCCTATACTATAGCAAAAGAAAACAAAACCAAGGAATTTTTTTGATTTCCCATCCCAAGAAGTCATTGATTGAGCCATTAACAGATCATTTACGAAGTTCTATGGTAACTTCTTCAGATTTTGAAAGGAAGTAGATTAGTAAAGGGGACTCGGACCATTTTTCATGCTTAAACATGACATGAGATGAGTCAAAAAAGCATAAAAAAATCTCTAGGAGTCTAAAATGTTAAATGTATGATATGTGGTGGATCACTCAGCGGAAGAAAGATCTAATTTTATTATGTGTAGAACCTCTTTGGACAACCACTAGTCACTTCCAGTAGAAAGTAAGTATCGTCGTAATCTAATAGCAGAACGATTTGTTCTTAGAACAGTGAAAGTAAAGAAAGAGAGAAACAAATAAAGAAAAAACTAGGGATTGGTTTTTTCTCGTTGTAATATCCATAATTCTGGTAAGAACAGGTTTATCCAAACAGAATATTTAGGAGGAATTCGGTTGGAAAAAATTTCCTATCATGCGTAGATTTGAGTTTTGAAATACAACTAAACTATAGGAATCATTCGTTGTTTGATCGAATGGTTATTATTCATTATTGTCTTTCCAGTATAATTTTGAAAGAGAGACAAGCTTTTTAAAAATAAAGCTTCGAAAAACGATCAATGCAAAATGATCAATTAAACAATTGATACAATTCGATTACTCAATCGATTACTCAATCGATTACTCAATCGATTACTCAATCGATTACTCAATCGATTACTCAATCAATTATTAATATACCTAGAGTCCACTCCTTCCCCATACTACGAGTGAAAGGGAAAATGTAAAGACTACCATTAAAGCAGCCCAAGCGAGACTTACTATATCCATGTGAATTATATCTCCTATTTCTATGAAGGAATTATTCCATTATTGATCAATAATCATAGTAGAATCAATGGCGCAGAGTCAAAATAGGATTCTGACTTAAGGCTATTGATGAACCAATTCAATGAATCCACTCGTAACAGATTCTTTATAGGATTTCTGGTAGAATTGGGAAGTATTAAGTAAAAATATGATACACACACCTTTTCCTTGCAAATTGCAAAGTAATGCTCCTAATGGAACATGTGGGAATAGTAAGACCTATTGTTTGTTTTGTTACCTTTCTTTCATAAGCAAAAATAAAAAAAAATATACCATCAAGATAGATAACTATCTATTGGATACCTACATTTCCTATTTGATCTAAGCCTTACTGTCTTTCTTTCTGTGAAAGAATGGGGAGACATCACTACCATTATTACATACATTTTTTTTGTAATCTCCTTACACGACCAAAGAAATCTTTTTTTTTTTTTTTTTTTACTTTGACTCTGTTATTCTATAAGATAAGAGCCGACCAACCATCCTGATTGAATGTTTGAGTACTCGGAGTCTCTCGTAAGTATGGATACAAAGTATCTTCAGTCCTTTCCACAACTCCTAAATTGATTTCCCATCAGTCTATCCAATCTAATTCCAGACAGAGTCAGTAGACCCTACGTTAGGGTAGGTAGTGTAAGATAATTAGGAAGTCTTGATAGTCTTTCGTATAATCTTTTCTTCAATCCTAGGAGCAAAAATGGAATGTCCTTTAGGAACCTTTGGATACCAAGATTTCTGACCTCTTACTTTCGTAGTTCTGGAATTAATAAGTAAGCCTTACCTCATCCCTATTGGTATATCTGTTTGGGCCGCTACCCAGAACCCAAACAGAACCCGATTTTGAGAAAACAACTTACAGTCTTTTATAGAACTATGTATTCTATAAATCAAGTATCGACAAGCTCCGTCCTT